ATTGTTATAAAAGAGTACGAAAAAAAAAAAAAAGAAACTTTGGGATTGCTGAATCACAGACGAGAGAAATATATAAAAAGCAACGGAGCCATCATAGTATTTTTTAACTGCTCCGAAAGGAAGGATGGTAATTGGATCATTTCCCGATCTGAATCGGATAAACCCTATATCTATATTTTTTTCTCTTTCTTCGATGGAAATGGAAGGTAAAGTGAATTCCATTGTATAGCCGTATGCAATGTGCAAAGGATGCCTGTACGGTTGCTCAATTCTATCTTTCTTTTTTTATTATTCTTTATCTCTTCTCCTCACCTCATCATGCGAGATAGAGGAACCATTTGTTATATTATCAGGGTAATGATACATCAACCTGCGAGTTCTTTTTATGAGGCGCAAACGGGAGAATTTATCCTGGAAGCAGAAGAACTACTGAAACTGCGCGAAACCATCACAAGAGTTTATGTACAAAGAACGGGCAAACCCTTATGGGTTGTATCCGAAGATATGGAAAGGGATGTTTTTATGTCAGCAACAGAAGCCCAAGCTCATGGAATTGTTGATCTTGTAGCGATTGAATAAAAAAAAATAGCATTAAGTTGACGAAAATCGCCGATTTGAGATCTTATCTTCTTACTTATTAACGGGTTTACTAATATTCTATTCATCTATTAAATAGAGAAGTAATTCATAATCATCCGGTTAGGATCGATCTAAACCAGCCCATTTATTATGTATACGATTCAACATGCCAACTATTAAACAACTTATTAGAAACACAAGACAGCCAATCAGAAATGTTACGAAATCCCCCGCTCTTGGGGGATGTCCTCAGCGTCGAGGAACATGTACTAGGGTGTATGTGCGACTCGTTCAGATCACCATTGGGAGAAAAAAGGGAAATCCATTTTCCAGTATCAATGATCAGTACTAGTCAATAGTATAAAATGGAAGGAAGAAGGCCATTCACTATCTATATATCGAAAACTAAAAAAAAAGATCTATTCAATTCTCTTCTATTGTATATGAAATTTATGGTTTCCGATGAGAAAACATTCCTCATTGGTAACAAATAGTTATCCATTAAGCGGGGAAATCCTATTTTCAAAGCCGAAATCTTATGCCTATACTCTTGCAAAAACGGACTAAGAGGGTCAGCTACCCAGCCAATCTTCATAATTAAATACCGTTACTGTATAGGTAGATCTCGTTGTGAAAGACCTATTACTAGATAATTCATGGGTAGAGCCAAAGAATTTGAACTGTGCAAGTTGCTAATAGCATTGATTAAATGAAATAAGGGACTCCGGTGTATAGAGAGGACCTCACCGTTTAAGACATAACCATAGAAACGATGGAATCCACTATTTCGTTATTCATTTCTATTTATTACTTTTTTCTGTTTTTTGATACCTAGTATCAATACTCGTTTCGAGGTGAAATGCCTATAAAAAAAGACAAATTGTGGTTGGGAAGGTTATAGTAGCAAAAGCCATTGGAATTTGTATTTTATACATTGGAAGAATCCGTTTTGTTATTAATAAACTAGGAAAAGGGAAAAGAATAACTGAAAGAAAGGAAATCAATTAGTTATTCATGAAAGTTTCATTTATTCAATGACTAGAATTAGACGAGGATATATAGCTCGGAGACGTAGAACAAAAATTCGTTTATTTGCATCAAGCTTTCGGGGGGCTCGTTCAAGACTTACTCGAACAATTAGTCAACAGAAAATAAGATCTTTGGTTTCGTCTCATCGAGATAGAGATAGGAAAAAGAGAGATTTTCGTCGTTTGTGGATCACTCGGATAAATGCAGTAATTCGCGAGAATAGAGTATCCTATAGTTATAGTAGATTAATACACAATCTGTACAAGAGACAGTTGCTTCTTAATCGTAAAATACTTGCACAAATAGCTATATTAAATAGGAATTGTCTTTATATGATTTCTAATGAGATCATAAAATAAAAAAGGAAATTGTAAGGAATTCGTCAGAATATTTTAAATGGAGTTCGCTGGAGAATGAACTCCGGGAAGGTAGAGTAGAAATTAGTATGATAAAGAGAATATGATAAAGTCGCTCAAAATTAAATGAGCGAATATGTCCAATATCCAATAAAAAAAGATTTCTTCTTCTTCCCCAATTTCTTTTCTTACAATTTTTCGAACAAAATATCAATCTGTGTTTGAGTTCGGATTTGAATTTTAATTTGGGTTCAATTGAGGAGTAAAGTAAGTCTACTTTTTTTTTATTTATTTAGGGTTCTAAGACCAGTAGCTCCGGAGGTCGACTCGCTTCTTTCAAATTGTTTCTCATTATTAAGAAAAGGTAACAAAGATAAAATACGAGCTTGTTTTATAGCAATAGTAATTAATCGTTGTTGTTTTAAGGTTAATCTATTTACCCGTCTAGATAATATTTTTCCTTGTTCACTAATAAATCGACTAATTAAACTTATGTTTCTATAATCAATTCGATCCCCCGATTGGATCGGGGGCAAACGCCTACGAAAAGATCGCTTGGATTTAAGAAAGAGTCGCTTGGATTTTTCCATGGTTTGTTTATTCCTTATCCCCAAAATCCTATTTCAATCTGATCCAAAAAGATTTTGAATTCAAAATATAGGATTTGATTTGGCTTTTTTTTTTAGTTAGTTAAATTATGTTAACTAGAATATATAGAATAATATGGTATATATAGAATATGTCCTTTTCGTGTTCTTTGTAAGAGTGACACACAGGCACTTGATTCGAGTTATTTCTTTATCTCCCCGTGAATCGTATGTTTGTAACAATAGGGACAGAATTTTCTCAATTCCAATCGACTAGGCGTATTGTGTCGATTCTTTTGAGTAATATATCTGGAAAGACCCCTTGATTCCTTATTAAGACCGTTTTGAACACAGTTGGTACATTCTAAAATAACCGTTACTCGGACATCTTTACCCTTGGCCATGAACCTCCTTTGTGTTTTTGATTCAACCAACTCTTCTACTTTCCGCGAAAAAAGAAATTAAAAAAAATAAGAAGTAAAACAACAAACTAATATTTAGGTATATTTTGAATCGAATTTGATTCAATGTACAGTATTTCATTAAAAGATCTTGTATGATCTTCTTGCCCTAGACACATTTCTGTTCTCACAATATTATTTCTAAATGGAATTGGAGACTAAACCCGAATTTTGCCGAGGTTGAATCTACTTTTTTATTTCTCTTTCCTCCTTTCTTTATTATACTTCTACTTATTATATTGTATTGAATTCTATTTTATCTAAAAAAAAAAAAAAGAAAAGAGGGGGAGGGATTAGTCACAAATCTTTTGATTCTATCTCTAATCTTCTTCACCCCTTCCCATGTCAATAACTAGAATGAGAAAAAAGGGAATGTCAACGCATCCGGAAATAAACGATTGATCTCTATCAAAAGACCTGCTAAAGCCCCAAACCATAGAGTACTTAGTACCGGTGCCACGGAAAGATATGTTTTTAGATCTCGCATTTTAAATCCTCCTTCTTTATTCTTTTTATTTATTGTATTATTTATTGTAATGCCTAATGGTAATCCATATATGATCCGATATAATATAATTATGTAAGTAGTTAAGGACCGCTTGTATTTGTACACGGAATTCCTAATTCCAATTGAAATTTACAATGATTCGGTAGATAAGATTTTCCTTTTCTTAAAACCGAAAAAGACGTCCCTTCCGACTGAGCATTCCAAAAAAATATTCTTTTTTTTTAGTTATTTTTTACGATGGGTTTCAGATTCATGTGTATATAAGCCTTCTATTATTATTATATGTTACATGAGAATAAAAAAAAAATGTCAAGATAACTTGGATATATCAATGGAAAAAATAAGGATTTTGAAAACAAGACAGGGATTCTATAAAATGACACTGTAGACCAATTGAAAGGGATGTAGCGCAGCTTGGTAGCGCGTTTGTTTTGGGTACAAAATGTCACGGGTTCAAATCCTGTCATCCCTACCTATTACTTCTCGTCTGAGCAGTAACGAGGGATTCATTGAAATCGATTAAAATCAGGCATACATAATCTTTATTTTATTATATCATATTCTATATGATAGTCTTATGCATACAAGATGTATTCGGGTTAGAAAAAAAATCCTCTTCTTTTTTTTTTAGTTTTAGCTAGTGTGATAATGATAAGAAGATAAGAAAGCGCTCTTAGTTCAGTTCGGTAGAACGTGGGTCTCCAAAACCCGATGTCGTAGGTTCAAATCCTACAGAGCGTGATTCCAGTCTTGGTTAGGTTAGTCCGAAAATTACACTTAAATAATTAATAATTGAAGAGTAATCTTAATTTGACCTCCTTTGGATTAAAGAAAAGAGGAGGTCAATTAAAAAAAAAAGATGTTAATTAATTTAATCAAAGGTCCAACTGATCACCACGTCTGTATTGTAAATATGCAGTTACAAATAATCCAGCTAAAGTAATAGGAATTAGACCTAAGACAATTCCAAATAGAAAAACTTCAATCATTTCAATTTTTTGGAAAGGGAAAAAGGAGAGGTAATATCTATCCCTACATATTAATCCGCATTGCCCATGAATCTCAATGACCACGAATTGGAAATTGATCGGGTAAGGAACTATAGAGTCAGTCTATGAATACCACAGAAAGATTTCTTTTTATGCGTTGTGTTCATTCAATTAATTTCAAATAAGTCGTATCTTGGTCAGACCAATAAAGAGAACTGAGGTTATAGTTAAAGCTGCTAGTAGAAAACCGAAATAACTAGTTATAGTAAGCATGAAGATGAAGGAGCTAAATGAAATGTGTTCTTTTTATACATATGTTTCGAAAGTACTTCCCTAAGTTTCAAGATACGAAGATAAGCAAAAATACCAATTCAAATGAAAGAATAAGTTCAATTGACAGTTGTTAATTCATCAATCATTATAGACGGGATTAACAAAAACATAGAGTAAGGGAGGTAGAAAAAGAGATCAATTAATCATTTGTAATATCT